CTCAAATTATTGGCCCGGTATTGGATGTTGTTTTTCCCCCCGGCAAAATGCCTAATATTTATAATGCTTTAGTAGTTAAGGGTCGAGATACTGTCGGTCCACAAATTAATGTTACTTGCGAGGTACAACAATTATTAGGAAATAATCGAGTTAGAGCTGTCGCTATGAGTGCTACAGATGGGCTGATGAGAGGGATGGAAGTGATTGACACGGGAACTCCTCTAAGTGTTCCAGTCGGAGGAGCTACTCTTGGACGAATTTTCAATGTTCTTGGGGAGCCTGTTGATAATTTAGGTCCCGTAGATACTCGCACAACATCTCCTATTCATAGATCTGCGCCTGCCTTTATACAGTTAGATACAAAATTATCAATCTTTGAAACAGGAATTAAAGTAGTGGATCTTTTAGCTCCCTATCGCCGTGGAGGAAAAATAGGGTTATTTGGAGGAGCTGGAGTAGGTAAAACAGTACTCATCATGGAATTGATCAACAACATTGCCAAAGCTCATGGAGGCGTATCCGTATTTGGCGGAGTAGGCGAACGTACTCGTGAAGGAAATGATCTCTACATGGAAATGAAAGAATCTGGAGTGATTAATGAAAAAAATATTGCAGAATCAAAAGTGGCTCTAGTCTATGGTCAAATGAATGAACCCCCGGGAGCTCGTATGAGAGTTGGTTTGACTGCCCTAACCATGGCAGAATATTTCCGGGATGTTAATGAGCAAGACGTACTTTTATTCATCGACAATATCTTTCGTTTCGTCCAAGCAGGATCAGAAGTATCTGCCTTATTAGGGAGAATGCCTTCTGCAGTAGGTTATCAACCTACACTTAGTACAGAAATGGGTTCTTTGCAAGAAAGAATTACTTCTACCAAAGAGGGATCCATAACTTCGATCCAAGCAGTTTATGTACCTGCGGACGATTTGACCGACCCTGCTCCTGCCGCGACATTTGCACATTTAGATGCTACTACCGTACTATCAAGAGGATTAGCTGCCAAAGGTATTTATCCGGCAGTGGATCCTTTAGATTCCACGTCAACTATGTTACAACCTCGGATTGTTGGCGAGGAACATTATGAAATTGCGCAAAGAGTTAAGCAAACTTCACAACGTTACAAAGAACTTCAAGACATTATAGCTATCCTTGGGTTGGACGAATTATCCGAGGAGGACCGTTTAACTGTAGCAAGAGCACGAAAAATTGAGCGTTTTTTGTCACAACCCTTCTTCGTGGCAGAAGTATTTACTGGTTCTCCAGGTAAATATGTTGCTCTCGCAGAAACAATTAAGGGGTTTCAATTGATTCTTTCCGGAGAATTAGATGGTCTTCCCGAGCAGGCCTTTTATTTGGTGGGTAACATTGATGAAGCTACCGCGAAAGCTATGAACTTAGAAGGGGAGAGCAATTTGAAGAAATGACCTTAAATCTTTGTGTACTGACTCCTAATCGAATTATTTTGGATTCAGAAGTGAAAGAAATCATTTTATCTACTAATAGTGGCCAAATTGGTGTATTACCAAACCATGCCCCTATTGCTACAGCTGTAGATATCGGTCTTTTGAGAATACGTCTCAATGACCAATGGTTAACTGTGGCTCTGATGGGCGGTTTCGCTAGGATAGGTAATAATGAGATCACTATTTTAGGAAATGATGCAGAGATGAGTACTGACATTGATCCGCAAGAAGCTCAACAAGCTCTTAAAATAGCTGAAGCTAACTTAAGTAGAGCTGAAGGTAAGAAACAGACAATTGAGGCGAATCTAGCTCTCCGGCGGGCTAGGACACGAGTAGAGGCTATCAATAATATTTTCAATAAATAAAAATAATCAATCAAAAGAAGTTTTTTATCTTTAGAAGTGGAAGTTATTTATTATATTATACATACCCCATTTAAATTCTGCTAATTGAAATGGAATACAGTTAAAGTCTAATCTGATACAACTAAAAGAAAAAGTATGGTAGAAAAACTTATTAGATACCATTGACTCCGGTATCTAATGAGTTCTACCTACTATTGGATTTGAACCAATGACTCCCGCCGTATGAAAGCAATACTCTAACCACTGAGTTAAGTAGGTTATTTATCACCAAAAAGGATCCATTACTTGGGGAATTATAGATGGAATATTATTTATAAGCAATACCAATCTCCTTTAGCCATAGAACTATCCTGTGGGATCATGGAATATCCAATCCATCTTGACAAGAAATTATCTATATGTTAAGATATCTATGAACAAGGGCTATAGCTCAGTTAGGTAGAGCACCTCGTTTACACATGCGCCAATGCTTTTCAAGGGAGCCAATTATGCAATGAACATAATTTATCTTATTGAGAAATCGATGTCTTACTCCATAAATTAAACTCGAGAGAACAAAAGAACAATAGCATGACAAATTTTTGGTTCGGTCTGATTCAGGTACGAATTCAGATGCCAAATAGAATCCTTTATAGTTGATAAGGTTAATACTTAGCCCATTCAATGCCA